TCTGACAAAAAATTCGGCACACTCCAAGATGTTCTATTTTTACATAAAAATGTATTCGCTCAAGAAGGACTCCAGAAGATATTAATCGTAAAAAAGAGGATTGTTTACAAGGAAACACTAATAGAAATTCGTATTCATATATATATAAATTATATAAGAACCAAAATAGTCTTTTATTTTCTTTTGAAAATACGTAAATAGATTTTTTCGGAATAATGAGACTATTCCAATTATAATATTCGTGGAGAAGGAACTGCAATAAATGTAAAGAGAGAACATCATGGATCCAGGATTGAAGCATTTGGACCAAGATTTCCATATGGACGGGATAGGGTATTAGTATATCGGACAGATAATTTAAATGCAATAATTTATCCTCTAAAAAAGGAAATATTGAATGACTAGATTGTAAATTGTGAGATTTTGGTATTTCTTTTTCTTCAAGGGAAGATATTAACTGTAGCGAAAATGGAATTTCTACAATGACTGCAAAACCTTCAGATAGAATCTGAGAAAAAAAATGAAAATAAAAATAATTGTTATGCCCAACAAATATATTTTGGTAAATATCATTAACCGAATAAATCAAATAATTTTTTTGATACATTCGAATAATTAAACGTTTCACAAGTACTGAACTAAATTTATTGTCATAACCCAAGGAGTTTTGGGGTTCATAAAAAATTGAACTATTTAACCCATGATCATAAGCAAATACGTAAATATATTCTTGAAAGAGAAGTGGATATAGAAACTGTTGTTGCCAAGATCTATCTTCTTCTAAATATCCTTGTAATTCTTCCATTTATATTTCCACGTGAAGCAAAGGTAGAAGGAACTTCTTGAGTTATAAAATAACTGATACATAGTGCAATATGGTCAAAACAGAGTATTATGTATAATAAAGAAGATTATGTATATATACAATAATAATAATAAACCTGTAAAGGAAAGAGGAAATCCAATCAATAGGTTTTTTTACTCCCCTTTTTCTATCAAAAATGGTTTATCTTCGTTATAATTACAAGAGGATAATGACCCTTTATTTTTGCAACCTGATTGCTCTTTTGATTTTGGAATTAATTATCTTTATCAGTATACTGTTTCTTTTACACATTCGTCTCTAACCCATAATAATCAATATTTAGGATTCATAAAAAAAAAAGAATCAATGGTCTCCTCACGGGAGACCCCATCCTTTCCCGTACCAGGCACTAATCCATTTTTAACGTCTAACTAGATCGGGTAATCATTTAATTCAAATTAAGAACATAAGCTCGTTGCTTTTTGGTTTATCAGAATTGGAATTGGAGCCATGAAGCTCTATCCATTTATTCACTAGACCAAACTATAAATTTGAATTTGTTTTGTCCACTTCCCTACCAAAAAAAATTGTAAGAATTGAGTAAGGAGAAATTCTTAATTTCACTTTCTTGAAATTTTTTCAATGAAAATAAAATAATAAATCTATTATTTTATTATATTACGTATTACGACATGCTGCTTTTTCCATTCATTACCTTTGAGGATCAGTCGTGGTCTTATAGACTCTACCAAAAGTCTGGACGAATTTATTGCTTCATCAAAATGTGTAAAAGATCATAGTCGCACTTAAAAGCCGAGTACTCTACCGTTGAGTTAGCAACCCAACCCTTCAAAACAAAAGTTGGATATGTAGATACGATCGAAATAAAAAACCAATTGAATTAGACTGCGCGACCCCATCAAAACATTGAACTAAGAACAAATCTTTCTTGTTGATTTATTGATCAATTAGAAAAAAAATGTATAGATCATAGTAAAAAACACCAAATTCCTAATAGAAATGCCAAAATTTCGACGGACCAACCGTTTATTTATACATTTTTTTATTTAACCCGACCGAGTTAAGGAAAAAAAACATCTTCTATGACAGTAAACCCGGCAATACAAACCCGTCATTTGACTGAAGTGAATTGAAAACCAAATCCAATAATACAATATAGGATAGGGTCAGGATAAAGAGATTTCTTTATCTACGATCAATTATATTTGTTCAATATAACATTGTCAATATAAATATGACTAGAATGGTGATAAAACGAATAAAAAACTGAAGTAAATCAAATAAAGATTTTTGTTGGATTGGCACAAACAAAAAAAATATAAATAAATCAGAAATTTTTATAAAATAAGGAAGAGATAAAGACAGACAGGTTTATTCAATCAATAAAGGATAAACAAGATTAATTCCTTGTTTGTTGCTGGATTCCTATAACAGGAAAAGGACAAATTATAGATAATAAATTGTAGGTAAATAATTACACTATATATATTTATTCCTCCCCCCCTTTTTTCTTTATTTTGGTCTTTTTTCTTTTAATTAACTTTTCATTTTAACTAATTAACTTTAACTCGAAATTTTTTCTTTAAATAAATCTGCTTTCCTAAAAATGTCAGAAACAGTTCCTGTTGGTTGAGCACCTTTTTCAAGGAAATATAGAATAGCAGGAACGTTTGAATAAGTTTGATTATTTATCGGATCATAAAAACCCACTTTTCGAAGATCTCTCCCTTCTCGTCGGGATCGAACATCAATTGCAACGATTCGATAGATGGCTCATTGGGATAGATGCACATAAACAATCTCCCCCAGAAACGTATAAGAGGTTTTATCCTCATACGGCTCGAACTCGAGAAAAAAAATTTTCATTCGTACTCATAACTCAAGTTGGGTAATTCTGACATAGTCCCAGGGGAATCCTTAAACATTTATTGAGCCGTCTCTAACCTCTTTTGTTTGTCTCATCCCGAGTCAATTATTCTGATCCCTTTCTTGAGACAATTGAAAATAGTGTTTCCTTGTTCCGGAATCCTTTATCTTTCCTTTGTAAAATCATTGGATTTAGACATTACTTCGGTGATCCTTACTCCTTTTCAAAAGGGCAGCAACATACCTTTTGTTTTTTGTTATTTTCTTCTATATAAATGGAATACCCATAGAAATAGAATACGAAGAATTGATTTCCTAGGATACACCTTTCTTTTTATCGAAAAAAAAAAGTTTTTTTTTAACTTGTTTCAAGTTTAAACCTTTCGATTTTTTTTATATTGATATTGAGGATATATTTACAAAGTTGGTCTAACTTATTGATTGATTAGCACTAACCCTAGATTCTTCCCCTTGATAAATAAATAAATCTTTTCTACTCGAGCTCCATCACGTACTATCAATCTAAGACAAATTAGATTCCTAATGGAACAGAACAAATTATGTCGAGACAAGAGCATCTTCATTTTTATGGAAAATGGTGGATGTAAAAATCCACAGCCGATCATGTCCTTCAAGTCGCACGTTGCTTTCTACCACATCGTTTCAAACGAAGTTTTACCATAACATTCCTCTAATATAAAAAAAAAATAAAATTCAATTGAATTTCAAACCACGATGAAATATATTTAAGGTTAAATATATTTCATTTAATATGTGTAATCATGAATAGTCATTGGCTCAACAAGCAGTATATAATAGTCCATACTTTCTACCTATGGATACTTTCTACCTATGGATAGTTTCTACCTATGGATAGAAAAGTATTCTATATACTTTTTGCGAATCTGGGATAAGGATAAAGTTCAGTAAGGATCAAATTTATTTACCTCAATATTCTATCATATGAATAAAACATATTTATAAAAAAAAAACGTTTGCTAAAGACTCATTTACATCTCCAACAGATTGTTCAGGATGGTCAATCATGAAGGATACATATTTATATAATAAAACAAACAAAAAAACTATAAAACTCAAATTAAGAAATTTGAGTTTAATATGTTTAGTTTAAAAAACTAGAGCAAAATCCATTATTAATCAAATAAACTCGTCCAACGACCCCAAAACAAAAAGTCGTAAATTTTTAGAAACTATTGATTTATCATACTTTTTCAAGTACCAACCAAGAGTTCATAAAAAAAATATTAAATATTATTAAATAAAAAAAAATATTATTAAACATATTACAATTATTTACAATTATATTATTTACAATTATATAATTACAATTATATTATATATATGATTATATATATGAGTATAGGACTTTACCTTGTTTATTTTATATGATATGATCATATGGATTTTTTATGGTTATATGGTATATGGATTTTTTTGTATTTTGTTTTACTTCAGGTTCGACAATTTTTCCATCAATTTCATAAAAAAGTTCAAGTACAAGTATATGAAATATACTAATTTCCCCCAATCCTTACTTTACATTACATGGATTTACAAACATATATTTCCAATAATTTTTATTTGAGTAATCTAAGATATAAGATAGAAAGAAATGGAATTCCGACAATTCTCCTATTTTGTTACCATACCACAACTTTAGAGGTTTTCTAAGACTGATGATGAAACTGATGAAATTAGTAACAAAAACTCGCTACTCTTTAGTATCATCTCCACATAGAAAAATTGGGATACCGATTTTTGACTTTAGGCGTTGTGTGGAAGGGAAGAGGGATGCCTTTGTTTCACGCTGCAATTCAGAATGCATTATGTGATAATTCACATTTGATGAATATGTTATATTCAATTTAGTTAAATGGGTAACTAACTTAAAAATGAATATAACATAGTACGAGCATATTCTGAATGTGAATGATAAACCAAAAAATAATTTGAATTAAAAATGAAAAAAAATACATTCTAAGAATTCAGAACAACTTTTTGTTCTCTTAAAGATTTTTTGTTTTATGTGGGATTTTTATGTGGGATACAGTGTGATCCTATCTTATGTTTCTGATAGATAGGATCTGGGACGGAAGGATTCGAACCTCCGAGTAACGGGACCAAAACCCGCTGCCTTACCGCTTGGCCACGCCCCATTTTTATCCTTTGGCACTAGTAAAGACTACTAGTCTTATTAGTTATTGGTCAACCCCCCCCCCAAAAAAAAATACCCAAAAAAGTACATTACATAATACGTAATACATAATAAATACATATGAAAAATAAATACATATGAAATACATATGTAGCATATTTTTGTTGCTAGGATTTAAGACATATAAATTATATATATAATGTAAAAAATTCATTGATCATTACGTAGAATTCAATTAAGATAATGTATGAAAGTAGAATTCCTTTCTTTTTCATTTTTCCCTTATAAAAATAATTCAATCAAAATAAAATTATCTAATACACAAGAACGAAATGTTTGTTATGCTTAATATCTTTAGCTTAATCTGTATCTGTCTTAATTCTGTCCTTTATTCGAACAGTTTTTTCTTTGCCAAATTGCCCGAAGCTTATGCGGTTTTCAATCCAATCGTAGATGTTATGCCTGTTATACCTCTTTTCTTTTTTCTATTGGCCTTTGTTTGGCAAGCTGCTGTAAGTTTTCGATAAAATTTTTAATACTTTGCCAAATAGACTCATTTTGCCAAATCCAAATCGATTCATGATTTATTCGATAATAAAATTCGAAAAATGAATAAGATCGACTAAGTATTACATTATTATTATAAACCCTCGATTCAAAAATTTCAATTATTGTATATTAATATTAAATAGATGAATTTGGATCAGCTTATTTACTCGTTCTCACCTTTCAGTGAGCAAAGAGTTTACTGGGTCTAGGTCCCGTACAATACCTAATTGTCGATATGACAAGAAGTTTTTTGTAAGTTGTAAGTAAGAAAGAAAAATCTTATTACATACAATACAAAGAAATTCGTAAAAATGACTTTCTTTTCCAAAATTGAATTTTTTTGCAGGGGGGTCGTGTAAAATTAAACAAACAAATTAAACAAAATAGTAGATGTGTTGAAAAGAAAAAATAGGTAATCTATTCCCTTTTTCGAAAATAAGATTATTTTGGAGGTTGTGTAATGCTTAGTCTTAAACTCTTTGTTTACACAGTAGTGATATTCTTTGTTTCTCTCTTCATCTTCGGATTCTTATCTAATGATCCAGGACGTAATCCTGGACGTGAGGAATAATTTTTTTTTCTAAACTTTTCTTATTATTTTATCTATTCTATAAATTTACCTATGATAAATTCAAGGAATTGAAATTCCTTTTGAAAGTTCGAAATCGAAAGTATCGAGCGGGTCGAGTAATCAGAGCGAGCGGAGAAAGAGGGATTCGAACCCTCGGTACGAATAATTCGTACAACGGATTAGCAATCCGACGCTTTAGTCCACTCAGCCATCTCTCCAAACTCCAAATGGAAAAGAAAATCGAAATAATTTAAATTAAAGAAATTACGGAGAATTCAATATTTTCTTTATTTTATTTTCATATTTCATATATTATGAATTAATATATATTACTAATTAATATATATTACTATTACATATATACATATATATTAATATAATATATAATATTATAAATTATTATTTTATAATTAAATAAAATGCAATTATAAAATTTTATATTAGGAATTTCCTATTTTTCATTAATATAAAACTAAGTAAGTTCAGAGTAAATAAAGAACGAATTTGATTAGGAATTACATTTAGATAATGATTCGAAACAAGTATCTACAATACAATAGAAAGAATACCTTACAATAGAAAGAATACCTTACTTCTTTGATTTTGTACGAAAGATTTATTCCCCCGGCCCAGGCCGGGTCTTAGTTAAGTACCGGCCAGGCCAGTACCTCTTTTTGTCTAGCTTCAATGACCCCTTCAATCCGAAAATACTAGCAATCCAACAAAACAAGGATATATATATATATAATATAGTCTTATTGAAATTTATGTATGTTATTTAAAAAATTCGAAAATTTGAATTGTGCCCTTTACCCTTTTAAGTCCCTGGCTAACAGGACTAAATATGCGTCAACACCATAATTTGGATCCTATCTTGATTGCGTCTCACTCCTTTGTTCGACAAATAGTCCATTTATATACAATAATGTATATGTAGCGGGTATAGTTTAGTGGTAAAAGTGTGATTCGTTCTATTAAAAACTTAACATAGTTAAGGGAAGGGGTATCTCCGTTTTTTTTTCATACTCCGATCAAAAACTTTATTTCTTAAAAAGGTTTAATCCTTTACCTCTCAATAGCATATTTGAGGAAGAACATACATTCTCACGATTTGTATCCAAAGTCCTATTAGAAATTCATTTTTATTTTTAATAAATAAAAATGGATTATGTAGTCGTGAAACATAATTTTTTTGAACTGGATCCAGTCTTCCAATTGAATAAGTATGACTAAGGATCCATGGATGAAGATACAAAAATTTAGTTCCAATCGTAACTAGATCTTCTATTTTGGTGTTGTAAAAGGGAAATTGAAGCCAAACAAGCTGGAAGAGAGTGGTTTTGGTTTACTAGAACCATCCGCATCGCATATTGTTTCAGCTCGGTGGAAACGAAATTCTTTTCCTCAGGATCCTGCCAGTAGAAATAGAGAACGAAGTAACTAGACTAGACGGATTTCATATAATCCCTCTCCTCTATAGGGATCATCTAGTAAGCAAATAGTTTTGGATAC